TATATCAGAACAATCATTTACGGGATTTCATAATTCCTAAGATTTGGTAATAAGGATAATAATGAATAGAAAGGAATTAATGACTTGGGCCGTATATCAACGGCCCATCTCCGGTAGAAGGTTCCATCGGAACAATTATTTATTTCATGGTACCTCGTTTTTTTTTTTGAAAAAAAAAAGGAAAGGTGTGGGGAGAAATGACAAAAAGATATTGGAAGATCGATTTTGAAGAGATGATTAAGGCAGGAGTCCATTTGGGTCATGGTACTAGGAAATGGAATCCTAGAATGGCACCTTACATCTCTGCAAACCGTAAAGGTATTCATATTACAAATCTTACTAGAACTGCTCGTTTTTTATCGGAAGCCTGCAATTTAGTTTTTGATGCAGCAGGTAGGGGAAAACGCTTCTTAATAGTTGGTACAGAAAAGGAAGTAGCTAGTTCAGTAGCATCAGCTGCAATAAGGGCTCGGTGTCATTATGTTAATAAAAAATGGATCGGTGGTATGTTAACGAATTGGTCTACTACAGAAAGGAGACTTTATAAGTTCAGGGACTTGAGAGCGGAACAAAAGACGGGGAAACTCAACCGTCTCCCGAAAAAAGATGCAGCAATATTGAAGAGACAATTATCTCACTTGCAAAGATATCTGGGTGGGATCAAATATATGACAAGGTTACCCGATATTGTCATCATCGTTGATCAGCAAAAAGAATATACGGCTCTTCGAGAATGTCTCATTTTAGGAATTCCAACGATTTGTTTAATCGATACAAATTGTGACCCAGATCTCGCAGATCTTTCGATTCCAGCCAACGATGACGCTAGAGCCTCAGTCCGATTGATTCTTAACAAATTAGTATCCGCAATTTGTAAGGGTCGTTCTAGCTCTATAAGAAATCGTTGATTAATAATAATAAGATAAGTCAATGCTTTTGGAACTCCATAAATTGATTGAATCGGTTACTATTCCTGAATTGAATCTCAAAAAAGAGACCAAAAGCACTGAGGATATTATCTAATTACTTAGTAAAATATACCATTAAAGTAGGCGAGCCGAGAAAGAGATGGTTGAATCAAAATAATTCCTTTTTATGTTCTATTTTTGTCAGAGAGCAATATGAATCTTCTACCATGTTCCATCAACACACTAAAAGAAGGGTTATACGATCTATCCGGTGTGGAAGTAGGCCAGCATTTCTATTGGCAACTAGGGGGTTTCCAAGTCCATGCCCAAGTACTTATCACTTCTTGGGTCGTAATTGCTATCTTACTAGGTTCAGTCAGTATAGCTGTTCGGAATCCACAAACCATTCCAACAGACAGTCAGAATTTCTTCGAATATGTCCTTGAATTCATTCGAGACTTGAGCAAAACCCAGATTGGAGAAGAATATGGTCCTTGGGTTCCCTTTATTGGAACTATGTTCCTATTTATTTTTGTTTCTAACTGGTCAGGTGCTCTTTTACCTCGGAAAATTATACAGTTACCTCATGGGGAGTTAGCTGCGCCGACGAATGATATAAATACTACTGTTGCTTTAGCTTTACCCACGTCAGTGGCATATTTCTATGCGGGTCTTACCAAAAAAGGATTGAGTTATTTCGGTAAATACATTCAACCAACTCCAATACTTTTACCAATTAACATCCTAGAAGATTTCACAAAACCTTTATCACTTAGTTTTCGACTTTTCGGGAATATATTGGCTGATGAATTAGTAGTTGTTGTTCTTGTTTCTTTAGTACCTTCAGTAGTTCCTATACCTGTTATGTTCCTTGGATTATTCACAAGTGGGATTCAAGCTCTTATTTTTGCAACTTTAGCCGCGGCTTATATAGGCGAATCCATGGAAGGTCATCATTGACTAGTTTATCCAAACCCGTCGGTGGATTTACTTGGGAACATAATATATACAAATACGTTATATATGGTCTGGAGTAAGAGCAAACAAAAAAGGTGTACGATATTAGGGAATTGTCAAAATCTAAAAAAGGGGAAGGAAAGAGGTCTAATCTAAAAGATCTTTTTCCTAGGATTCCTGCTTGGTCCATTTATTCATACCTCTCCAATCAATATTCTATTTATATTTGTTCAGTCAATGACGATTCTTAATTGGAATAAGAAAAGAATTCTTATGTTTATCTGTTTCCGACGTACGACTAAACAAACAAAAAAAGAAAAACAGATAGAATCATTTCCATTTCATTTGATTTCATTCAATTCAACAATTGATCCAATTGTCATTCAAAAGGATCAATCCAATCTTGATATGGATACGTAATGATTCTGGGGCTGATGAATCCGTCCGTTTCTATCCATGCGGATAATGATAAGGAGAAGAGTTTACAAACAAATAAGATTCATCAAAAAGTCGGTTAGGGAGAGATATATGTAATGGCTATAAGCCAATCCTGTGTATGTTTCGAAGAATCATTTTAGAATCCGATTCAATATAAGATCGGATGGTTTACTTTATGGACGAAACGTATGTATATGTAATATTAGATATTCACTAGTTCGATATATATGGACTATCCATATATTACATCCCACTGAATTTCGATAGATTTCCATCTAAGTCCTTCCGTTTCATCTGTGACTGTGGATTGAATGAATAAACAGATGAAGTCAAGCATATAGAAGATAAATAGCGAACAATTGAAAGAATGGTTCGGAACAAGGAAACGGAAGAACTAGAACCGTATGGGTTTCCAAAAATTCCACGGATAGGAACTAAAAACGAGATATCGAAGTAGTTCTAATGATTCAGAATATTATTACTTCAATTCGGAATTCTTAGTTACTTTGACCGTATGGATCTTAGTAATGGAATTATTAACTAATAATTCATTGGTTGATTGTATCATTAACCATTTCTTTTTTTTTTTTGTGCGAGGAACTTACCATGAATCCACTGATTTCTGCCGCTTCCGTTATTGCTGCTGGATTGGCCGTAGGGCTTGCTTCTATTGGACCTGGAGTTGGTCAAGGCACTGCCGCGGGACAAGCTGTAGAAGGTATCGCGAGACAACCGGAAGCAGAGGGTAAAATACGAGGTACCTTATTGCTTAGTCTGGCTTTTATGGAAGCTTTAACAATTTACGGACTGGTCGTGGCATTAGCGCTTTTATTTGCGAATCCTTTTGTTTAATCCATTTTATAAATAGAAAACGTGATAAATACGTGCTTCCTTTCTTATTTTATTGCCGTCGACTTGCCACTTGCTTCTTCGAATTCTATCACGACTTCACTCCTACAATTAATTCTTCATTGAGACAATCCTCTGGGGAAGGGCTTATTTGAAGATGAGGAAGAGGAATTAGTAGATCCACTCGCTTTCTTACCTCCCGTCCTTAATTTAAGGAAACCCAGTTTCTTTTGACTTTAAACTGGGACCTGATAAGTATTTTATTGGGAACTTCAATTGAAAATAAAGAAATTCATTTTGAAATTTGAAAAGAAGTTAAAATGAAATTTCTAATATATTTAGAAAAAAAAAAGTGAAAAACAAGGGGACGAAGTGATACAAAAAAACTCTGTTCGATTTTGTTAGTTCTATCTATAAGAGGAGAACATATGAAAAATGTAACCGATTCTTTCGTTTCCTTGGGTTACTGGCCATCCGCCGGGAGTTTCGGGTTGAATACCGATATTTTAGCAACAAATCTAATAAATCTAAGTGTAGTAGTCGGTGTATTGATCTTTTTTGGAAAGGGAGTGTGTGCGAGTTGTGTATTTCAAAAATAGGCTGGATCCAACCGGCTGCACTTTCTTTGTTTGTATATATATATAATGTTATTTTATCAATAATAAAATAGGAAAGAAAGGTGCACGATCTCGACGAATTACTTCTGAATAAATTAAGAAATCATATGTAAGAACCATAGCATTTCGTAATTCATCGGTAAATCAACCTTGATTCTCTATCAACCAATAATATGGGACCATTAACATGGTTAAAGCTAAACCGCCTGAAGTCCAGGCGCAAGATGGTACTCTTTCTACCACACGTTAGTAAATAGATGGTTTCAAAAGAAATAGTTGGCAATTTATCCGATATAGAACGCTCATATCGATAAAATGATTTGAACCATTTACTGTAAAAGAAAGGCGTCTCACCCTTTTTCTATTCAATACTGAATCGACGACCTATGTATAATAAGAAGAATTTTTTGGATTTGAAAAAAAAAAAAGAAACAACTTTGCTGACAATGACAGATTTTTGTCTGGTCGGAAGAGTCCTCTGAATATTCTGGTCTTGTATCAATTTCAATATCTTGCAATACGAACAGAAAAGAGAAGGTAGGCTCATCCCATTAAAAAATAGGGGAATGCCCCATAACATAAGTAACTGAGCGTGAGAGCCAAATGAATCGAAAGATTCATGTTTGGTTCGGGAAGAGATCATGGAAGTAAAGTTGTGAAATAAATGGGAAGATAATCTACTTTCATTAACTGATTTATTAGATAATCGAAAACAGAGGATCTTGAGTACTATTCAAAATTCAGAAGAACTACGTGGAGGAGCTATTGAGCAGCTCGAAAAAGCCCGGGCTCGCTTACGGAAAGCGGAAATGGAAGCAGATGAGTATCGAGTGAATGGATACTCTGAGATAGAACGAGAAAAACAGAATTTGATTAATGCTACTTCTGAGAATTTGGAACAATTAGAAAATTACAAAAATGAAACTATTCATTTTGAACAACAAAGAGCAATTAATCAGGTCCGACAGCGAGTTTTCCAACAAGCCTTACAAGGAGCTCTAGGAACTCTGAATAGTCGTTTGAACAGCGAGTTACATTTACGCACCATCAGTGCTAATATTGACATGCTCGGGGCCATGAAAGAAATAACTGATTAGCCCTTCTACTTCTACTGCTGTAGGCATTATTTTTTTTTTTCCAAACCAAAAAAGAATTAAGAGACACTAATGGGAACCATTCGAGCCGACGAAATTAGTAATATTATCCGTGAACGTATTGAACAATATAATAG